GTTATTGTAGCTTATTTTTATGAAAGCACGGCACTGAAGATGCCGAGAAGGGTGGAAAAATTCACCCCAAAAACACAGAGTTTTGGTCCTAAACTTGCCGTTGTTTTTGACCAAAATTATACATGCAAGCCTCCACACGCCAGTGAGAATGCCCATATATTCCTAAACAGTTAAACGGAGCAGGTATCAGGATCACCAAATTATAGCCTACAACACCTTGCTACGCCACACCCCCACGGGCTTACAGCAGTAATTAACATTAAGACATGAGCGAAAGCTTGACTTAGTTATGGTCTATTAAGGTCGGTAAATTTCGTGCCAGCCACCGCGGTTATACGAAAGACCTGAAACAACAGCCCTCGGCGTAAAGCGTGGTTAGAGCCGGTTAGACTTTTAATGGAGAACACTTGCTCTGTCGTAAAACACCACAGCACATTAAAATCTCACCACAAAGTGCCCTTAAAACTGAAACTACTTAACCCCACGAAAGCTAAGAGACAAACTGGGATTAGATACCCCACTATGCTTAGCCGTAAACCAAGGTATTATAAACACAACACTACCCGCCAGAGAACTACAAGTGAAAAACTCAAAACTCCAAGGACTTGGCGGTGCCCTATACCAGCCTAGAGGAGCCTGTCCTATAATCGATAATCCACGCTCCACCCGACCATCTTTTGCCCACAGCCTATATACCGCCGTCGTCAGCCTACCCTGTGAAAGAGGAACAGTAAGCGGAATAGCTACTAGCTAATACGTCAGGTCAAGGTGTAGCATATAAGATGGAAGAGATGGGCTACATTTTCTACTTCAGAAAACACGAAAAGCTCAATGAAATTTGTGCCAAAAGGCGGATTTAGAAGTAAGACAAGCCAGTATTCTTGCCTTAAACTCGCTCTGGGGCGCGCACACACCGCCCGTCACCCTCATCACACACATGAAACAACAAAATATAAAACTATACACCAACCAGATGAGGCAAGTCGTAACATGGTAAGCGTACTGGAAAGTGCGCTTGGAATCAAATAGTAGCTTAAAACAAAGCATTCAGCTTACAATTGAACAATGTTAGTAAAAACCTAACCTTTTTGAACTAAACTTTTAGCCCAATTAACAGCACAAACAACTGATATTTACAAAACAAACCATTTGCAAGCACTAGTATATGCGATAGAACGTGACCTTTGGCGCAATAGATAAGAGTACCGCAAGGGAACATTGAAAGAACAATGAAATATCTTAAGAAAAACAAAGCAAAGACTAACCCTTGTACCTTTTGCATCATGGTTTAGCTAGCAAGCGCAGACAAAGAGAACTTTAGCCTGCCACCCCGAAACTAGGTGAGCTACTACTCGGCAACCAACCAGGGTGAACCCGTCTCTGTGGCAAAAGAGTGGGACGACCTTGTAGTAGCGGTGAAAAGCCTAACGAACCTAGTGATAGCTGGTTGCTCAATAAAAGAATCTAAGTTCAACTTTAGGTTTTATAGACCAAACATCGTCCTACCACACAACCTAAAAGATATTCAATGAGGGTACAGCTTCATTGAAACAGGACACAACCTGTATTAGAGAGGCAGTAAAAGACTATAACCAGTAAGCCCTAAAGCCGCTACCAGTAAATAAAGCGTCACAGCGCAATAATAAAAATACCAAAACTAAACACAAACTCCTAATCTACCCACCGAGCCACACTATAATAATAGTCGCACCAATGCTAAAACTAGTAACAAGAAAGACTTCTCCAAGTACACCCCTGACTCGGCAATAGAAAAACTACCGAACATTAACAGACCAAAAAAGGCAAGCACACCAAAGATAGAGCTGCAATTAAACTGTCAAACCGACACAGGAGTACAGCAAGGAAAGATTTAAAGTCGCAAAAGGAACTCAGCAAAAACTTGTCCCAACTGTTTACCAAAAACATAGCCTTTAGCACAACAAGTATTAAAGGTCCCGCCTGCCCAGTGATTTATTTAAACGGCCGCGGTATTCTAACCGTGCAAAGGTAGCGTAATCACTTGTCTTCTAAATAAAGACTAGTATGAATGGCTAAATGAGGACAAACCTGTCTCTTGCAACCAATCAGTGAAACTGATCTTCCGGTCCAAAAGCCGGAATAGCCCCATAAGACGAGAAGACCCTGTGGAGCTTTAAACAAATTACCATGCAGCATCATCCAGCCGCAACTAGTAATAAATTTTGAGTTGGGGCGACTTCGGAGCCAAAAAAACCCTCCGAGCACAGAATCACCAATTCTTACTAAGACCTACAAGTCAAAGTACAAAACTGACCCAGTACTACTGACTAACGAACCAAGTTACCCCAGGGATAACAGCGCTATCTTCTTCAAGAGTTCATATCGACAAGAAGGTTTACGACCTCGATGTTGGATCAGGACACCCCAATGGTGCAGCCGCTATTAAGGGTTCGTTTGTTCAACGATTAATGTCCTACGTGATCTGAGTTCAGACCGGAGTAATCCAGGTCGGTTTCTATCTATGTAGCCACCCTCTTCAGTACGAAAGGACAAAGAGGGGGGGACCCATGCCACCGGCACGTCCTAAACCATTAACTGAACAAAACTAAAGTTAAACAGCTATTACCACGACTAAAGATCGTGGTTTATTAGGGTGGCAGAGCCAGGTATATGCAAAAGGCCTAAAACCTTTACCTCAGACGTTCAAATCCTCTCCCTAATCATGCACCTACTTCTTACCCACATTATTAACCCCCTGCTCTATATTATTCCGGTTTTAGTAGCCGTAGCCTTCCTCACCCTCCTAGAACGAAAAGTTCTTGGCTATATACAACTTCGAAAGGGCCCAAATATTGTGGGCCCATACGGCCTCCTTCAACCAATCGCAGATGGCGTTAAACTTTTTATCAAGGAGCCCGTTCGCCCATCCTCCTCATCCCCTACACTTTTTATTATTACCCCCACACTAGCCCTATTCTTAGCCCTTATGATCTGAACCCCCCTCCCAATGCCTATAGCACTCGCAGACATAAACCTAGGACTACTCTTCATACTAGCCCTCTCCAGCATGGCCGTATACTCAATTCTATGGTCTGGATGAGCATCAAACTCCAAATACCCTCTAATCGGGGCCCTTCGGGCCGTAGCACAAACCATTTCCTATGAAGTAACCCTAGGGATTATTCTACTAACTATTATCATCCTCGCAGGGGGGTTTTCCCTACACACATTAACCACCACACAAGAGCACACTTGACTACTATTGTGCGCTTGACCCTTAACAATAATATGGTTCATTTCAACACTAGCTGAAACCAACCGAGCCCCATTTGACCTTACAGAGGGGGAATCAGAGCTCGTCTCGGGCTTCAATGTTGAATACGCAGCAGGCCCCTTCGCCCTTTTCTTCCTAGCAGAATATGCAAACATCCTCATAATAAACACACTCACGTGCATTTTATTTATTAACCCTGGGACCGCAATTCACCCAGACATGTTTCCGATTAACCTCATGCTAAAAGCATCGGCACTCACAGCCCTATTTTTATGGACCCGAGCCTCTTACCCCCGTTTTCGTTATGACCAACTAATACACCTCTTATGAAAAAACTTTCTCCCTATCACGCTTGCCGTATTTATATGACACGCCTCATTTCCAACAACGCTCTCCGGGCTCCCACCACAATAGTCAAGGAAATGTGCCCGAAGCCCAAGGGCTACTTTGATAGAGTAAAACACAGAGGTTAAAATCCTCTCATTTCCCATACTAGAAAAACAGGACCTGAACCTGCACCAAGAGGCTCAAAACCCCTCGTACTTCCACTATACTATTTTCTAGTAAAGTCAGCTAATTAAGCTTTCGGGCCCATACCCCGAAAATGTTGGTTTAAACCCCTCCTCTACTAATGAACCCAGTCATATTATCAATTTTTATTTCAAGTTTAGCCCTCGGCACTATTATTACTATATCCAGCCACCATTGACTATTAGCCTGAATCGGACTAGAACTAAACACATTAGCAATTATTCCCATTATCGCAAAACAGCACCACCCCCGCGCAACCGAAGCCACAACTAAGTACTTCCTCACACAAGCTGCAGCCTCCGCCACTGTATTATTCTCCAGCACCATCAATGCCTGATCAACAGGGACCTGAGACATTTTACAGCTAACTAACCAGCCCGCATGCATCATATTAACAATAGCACTATCAATAAAACTAGGACTGGCCCCCCTACACTTCTGATTACCAGAAGTACTACAAGGTACCCCCCTAAAAACAGCACTCATTATTGTTACATGACAAAAGCTGGCCCCCTTAGCACTACTATACCTCACACAAAATTCACTATCCACAACCACCCTCCTAATAATAGGACTACTATCAACCCTAATCGGGGGCTGAGGGGGCTTGAACCAAACACAGACACGAAAAATCATAGCATTTTCATCAATCGCCCACCTAGGCTGAATAGCAGCAATCTTAACACTAGCCACAAACATTATATTACTAAACCTAGCACTCTACATCCTAATAACAGCCTCAACATTTATACTACTAATAAGCACCTCAGCTAAAACTATCCAAGACCTAACAACAGTATGACCAATTTCACCTATAATATCGGCCCTCATACTAATACTACTTATATCCCTGGCAGGCCTACCCCCATTTACAGGGTTCATGCCAAAATGACTAATTCTGCAAGAACTAACAACGCATAGCCTCTCCACAACCGCAACAATAATAGCACTGTCCGCCCTACTAAGCTTGTTCTTTTATCTACGACTATCGTACATCTCAACCCTAACCCTCGCCCAAAGCTCAACACAAACCCCCCACAAATGACGATTCCAACCAGCCATAAAAACAGCCCCAACAGCCACTATAATCGTTCTATCAACCCTGCTCCTCCCCTTAACACCGATACTTATTTAAAGAAACTTAGGTTAATTTAAACCGGGGGCCTTCAAAGCCCCAAACGAGAGCTAGCCCCTCTTAGTTTCTGAAGGCCTGTAGAGCTCTAATCTACATCTCATGAATGCAACTCAAACACTTTAATTAAGCTAAAGCCTCCTAGATAGACGGGCCTTGATCCCGTAAAATTTTAGTTAACAGCTAAACACCCAATCCAGCGGGCCTCTATCCGCGCTTCTTCTGTTAGAAGAAGAAGCCCAGGAGCACCTTTTGGGGCTCTTCTCAAGATTTGCACTCTTGCGTGAAACACCTCTGGGCCTGATAGGGGCAGGATTAAACCCGCCTATGCAGGGCTACAACCTGCCGCCTAATTCTCGGCCACCCTACCTGTGACTATTAATCGTTGATTCTTCTCAACCAACCATAAAGACATTGGCACCCTGTATTTAATCTTCGGTGCCTGAGCAGGCATGGTAGGCACGGCCTTGAGCCTATTAATCCGAGCGGAACTAAGCCAGCCCGGAACCCTGCTGGGCGATGACCAGATCTATAATGTGATTGTTACCGCACACGCATTCGTAATAATTTTCTTCATGGTAATGCCCGTTATAATTGGGGGGTTTGGAAACTGACTAGTTCCCTTAATAATCGGAGCCCCAGACATAGCATTCCCCCGAATAAATAACATAAGCTTTTGATTACTCCCCCCGTCGTTCCTACTACTCCTAGCATCTTCAGGCGTAGAGGCGGGTGCAGGAACTGGCTGAACTGTTTATCCCCCACTAGCTGGGAATTTGGCCCATGCGGGAGCCTCCGTTGACCTAACTATTTTTTCACTCCACCTGGCCGGGGTATCCTCAATTCTTGGTGCTATTAACTTTATTACAACCTGCATTAACATAAAGCCCCCAACCATAACACAGTACCAAACCCCCTTGTTCGTATGGTCTGTATTAATTACAGCGGTACTCTTACTGCTATCACTACCCGTCCTTGCTGCCGGCATCACCATACTATTAACAGATCGAAACTTAAATACCTCTTTCTTTGACCCTGCCGGAGGGGGAGACCCGGTACTATACCAACACCTCTTCTGATTTTTTGGACACCCAGAAGTCTACATTCTTATCCTTCCCGGTTTTGGGATAATCTCACACATTGTAACCTATTATGCGGGTAAAAAAGAGCCCTTTGGCTACATGGGCATGGTCTGAGCAATAATATCAATTGGCTTTCTGGGCTTCATCGTGTGGGCACACCACATATTCACAGTAGGTATAGATGTAGACACCCGAGCATACTTTACATCTGCCACAATAATCATCGCGATTCCTACTGGCGTAAAAGTTTTTAGCTGGTTAGCAACGCTACACGGGGGGATAATCAAATGGGACGCCGCAATACTGTGAGCCCTTGGCTTTATTTTCTTATTTACTGTAGGGGGTCTCACCGGAATTGTCCTCGCTAACTCCTCCCTTGACATTGTACTGCATGATACCTACTACGTAGTAGCCCACTTCCACTATGTCCTGTCAATGGGTGCCGTATTCGCGATTATGGGGGGTTTTGTTCACTGATTCCCACTATTCTCAGGCTACACTCTTCATCAAACCTGAACAAAAATCCACTTCGGTGTTATATTCGCCGGTGTCAACCTTACATTTTTCCCCCAGCACTTCCTCGGTTTATCCGGAATACCGCGACGATACTCAGACTACCCAGACGCTTACACAGTCTGAAACACGATATCGTCTATCGGGTCATTAATCTCCCTTGTTGCAGTAATTATAATAATATTTATTATCTGAGAGGCTTTTGCCGCCAAACGAGAGGTATTAACACTAGAATTAACAAGCACCAACCTAGAATGACTACACGGCTGCCCACCTCCGTACCACACCTACGAAGAGCCAACTTATGTTCAAACGAACCCAAGAAAGGGAAGAATCGAACCCCCTACTGCTGGTTTCAAGCCAGCCGCACGGCCATCGTGCTTCTTTCTCCATAAGACCCTAGTAAATTGATTATATAGCCCTGTCAGAGCTAAGTAACAGGATAACACCTGTGGGTCTTACATGGCACACCCATCCCAACTTGGTTTTCAAGACGCAGCCTCCCCCATTATAGAAGAGCTCCTACACTTTCATGACCACGCCATTATAATTGTATTCCTTATTAGCGCCCTTGTCTTGTACATTATTTCTTTAATAATAACGACAAAACTAACCCATACTAACACAATGGACGCCCAGGAGGTGGAGATAATCTGAACAATTCTTCCCGCTATTATCTTAATCTTAATTGCCCTTCCATCCTTGCGCATCCTCTATCTAATAGACGAGATCAACAACCCCCACCTCACAATTAAAGCCCTAGGTCACCAATGGTACTGAAGCTATGAATATACGGACTACGAGGACCTTATATTTGACTCGTACATAGTCCCAACACAAGACCTGCAACAAGGAGCCTTTCGCCTCTTAGAAGTAGACCACCGCATGGTCGTCCCAATAGAGTCCCCAATTCGAATATTAATCTCAGCAGAAGACGTACTTCACTCATGAGCCGTGCCAGCCTTAGGAATTAAAACCGATGCCATCCCAGGCCGACTTAACCAAACAACCTTTATTACCTCTCACCCGGGCCTGTTTTACGGACAGTGCTCAGAGATCTGCGGGTCAAATCACAGCTTTATACCAATTGTGGTCGAAGCCGTGCCACTAGAATACTTTGAAAATTGATCCACCACCATACTAACAGCCTCACCAAGAAGCTTTTACAGCACTAGCCTTTTAAGTTAGAGAGGGAGACTCGAGCGCTCCCTTGGTGAATGCCACAGCTGAACCCAGCTCCCTGACTCCTGATCCTACTACTATCATGAACAGTACTTATATTTATCTTCAAAACTAAGACTCTATCATCTACCCCCCACAACACCCCAACAGCCCCAGACTTGTTAACCCACCACACAACCCCATGAAACTGACCATGAACCTAAACTTCTTTGACCAATTCTTAAGCCCACAACTACTAGGCATTCCTCTCATCCTGCTCGCTATAACCGTTCCACCAATATTAATCTTTATAACAACAAACCGCCTTATCCCCAACCGACTGACTGCCCTCCAATCCTGATTTGCTTTTCTATTTACAAAGCAACTTATAATACCACTAAATAAGCCGGGCCACAAGTGAGCCGCAATCCTAATGTCATTGATACTATTTCTCCTCTCCTTAAATATACTAGGACTTCTCCCATACACGTTCACACCAACCACACAACTATCAATAAATATGGGACTCGCCGTGCCCTTATGGCTCGCCACTGTTCTAATTGGCCTACGAAACCAACCCACAATTTCACTAGGACATCTACTACCAGAGGGGACGCCCACACCATTAGTCCCTATCTTAATCACTATTGAAACAATTAGCCTCTTTATTCGCCCATTAGCCCTGGGCGTACGACTAACAGCAAACCTAACAGCAGGCCACCTTTTAATCCAACTTATCTCAACTGCCACATTCGTGCTTCTGCCAATCATGACAACCACCGCAACCCTGGCTCTAATTGTTCTACTACTTCTAACTGGACTAGAAATTGCTGTCGCCATAATTCAAGCCTATGTGTTCACCCTCTTATTAAGCCTGTACTTACAAGAAAACGTTTAATGACACACCAAGCACACGCCTACCACATAGTAGACCCAAGCCCTTGACCACTAACAGGCGCAATCGCAGCCCTTTTAATAACATCTGGGCTAGCAATTTGATTTCATTTCAACAGCACGCTCCTAATAAATATTGGGCTGGCCGTACTCCTACTAACAATATACCAATGATGACGGGATATTACCCGAGAAGGCACATTCCAAGGTCACCACACAACCCTTGTCCAAAAGGGCTTACGCTATGGCATAATTTTGTTCATCACATCAGAGGTCTTCTTTTTTATTGGGTTCTTCTGGGCCTTCTACCACTCAAGCCTGGCCCCAACCCCTGAACTAGGAGGTCATTGGCCCCCGAGCGGAATTCACCCATTAAACCCATTTGAAGTGCCACTATTGAACACAGCAGTCCTCCTGGCCTCCGGGGTGACCGTAACATGAGCTCACCACTCCATTATAGAGGGTGTACGAAAAGAGGCCGTACAAGCACTAACACTGACAATTATCTTGGGCCTATATTTTACCGCCTTGCAAGCCATAGAGTATTATGAAGCCCCTTTCGCAATCTCAGATAGCGTTTATGGGTCAACATTCTTTGTAGCCACCGGATTTCATGGCCTACATGTAATTATTGGGTCTACTTTTCTAATCGTCTGCCTTATGCGACAAGTCCTGTACCACTTTACAACAGCCCACCATTTTGGGTTTGAAGCCGCAGCCTGGTACTGACACTTTGTAGATGTCGTATGATTATTCCTCTACGTATCAATCTACTGATGAGGTTCATATTCTTCTAGTATTATTAGTACAAGTGACTTCCAATCACTAAGTCTCAGCTTAACCCTGAGGAGGAATAATGAGCATAACTACCATATTTATCACCGCTACCACCATTACCGCCCTACTTGTTATCGTTAGCTTTTGACTACCACAAACAACCCCCGACACAGAAAAGCTATCACCATACGAATGCGGCTTTGACCCACTTGGGTCCGCCCGTCTACCTTTTTCCCTCCGCTTCTTCCTGGTAGCAATCCTATTTCTATTATTTGACTTAGAGATCGCCCTACTTCTACCAGTCCCCTGGGCAATTAATACCCCCCACCCAACCGCCGCTGTCATATGAACAAGCGCCATTATTATTCTACTAACACTGGGCCTCATTTATGAGTGACTTGCCGGAGGACTGGAGTGGGCAGAATTAGCAGCTAGTTTAATAAACAACTAATTTCGGCTTAGTCGTTCTAGGTTTTAATCCTTGGCTGCTCAATGACTATACCTTATTTTACCTTTAACACCGCCTTCCTACTTGGAATCTTGGGGCTGTCACTCCATCGTACGCATCTTGTCTCTGCCTTACTATGCATTGAGGCCATAATATTGGCCCTTTTCACCGCCTTAACAATGTTTTCCTCCTCTCTTAACCTCCCATCCACAGCTATGTCCCCCATCCTACTGTTAACATTCTCTGCCTGCGAAGCAGGCACAGGCCTCGCACTACTAGTCGCAACAGCCCGAACCCACGGGGCAGACCACCTGCAAAACCTGAACCTACTACAATGCTAAAAATTCTGCTACCAACAACCCTACTTATCCCAACAGCGCTTCTATCCAAACCAAACACCCTGTTCTTAACATACACCGCCCACTCAATAATTCTAGCAGCAATCAGCCTATCGTGACTAAAATGCCCAACAGACCAAAACATGACCTTCGCCTCCCAATACTTTAACATCGATATGGTCTCTGCCCCACTAATAGTGCTCTCCTGCTGACTTCTCCCCTTAATAGCAATTGCTAGCCAAAATCACTTACACCAAGAACCAGTTAACCGCAAACGAATATTCCTGGTAACACTCACAACACTTCAAGTCGCCCTATTACTCACTTTTTCAGCAACAGAATTTACAATATTTTACATTATATTTGAGACAACATTAATTCCAACACTCATTATCATCACGCGGTGGGGAAACCAAGCGGAACGTCTTTCAGCCGGAATTTATTTTCTATTTTACACCCTGGCCGGGTCACTCCCCCTATTAGTCGCAATTCTTTACCTGAATAATAAATACTCAAACATATTTATCCCAATTTTACATACCCTACAACCAGAAATAACACACACATGAACAAACAACATACTATGATTAGCCTGCTTAATAGCCTTCCTGGTAAAAATGCCCATATATGGTTTACATCTTTGACTCCCCAAAGCCCACGTAGAGGCCCCCATTGCCGGGTCAATGGTCCTAGCAGCAATTCTTTTAAAGCTTGGCGGATATGGCATTATTCGCATCAGCCCGATCCTCAGCCCAATATCCACACAAATATCATACCCCTTCATTATTTTATCTATGTGAGGCATTATTATAACCAGCTCCATCTGCCTGCGGCAAGCAGACCTAAAATCATTAATCGCCTACTCCTCAGTAAGTCATATAGGATTGGTAATCGCAGCATCCCTTATCCAAACCCCATGAAGCCTAACAGGCGCGATAGCCCTTATAATCGCCCACGGGTTAACCTCCTCCATGCTTTTTTGCCTAGCAAACACAAACTATGAACGAACACATAGCCGAACCCTACTACTAGCACGGGGCCTACAGCTTATTCTCCCACTTATAACAGCATGATGGCTACTAGCAAATCTAACAAACATGGCACTCCCCCCAACAATTAACTTAACAGGCGAACTACTAATTATAGCCTCAATATTTAACTGATCGTCACCTACCATCATCATAACAGGACTTGGCACACTATTAACAGCCGCATATTCATTACACATATTCTTAACAACTCAACGGGGCAAACTTCCAACCCATATAATCCAAATAGAAGCAACCCACACCCGAGAACACCTATTAATAACCCTGCACACCCTGCCCATACTGCTACTACTACTGTGCCCGGCCCCGATTCTCGGCCTATTCTCTTGTCAACATAGTTTAATAAAAACATTAGGATGTGGATCTAAAAAAAGAAGTTTAAACCTTCTTGTTGACCGAGAGGTGTTTGACGCACAAAGAACTGCTAATTCTTTACCCTGGGGTTAAACTCCCCAGACCCCTCACTTTCAAAGGATCAAAGTTAATCCGTTGGTCTTAGGCACCAAAATTCTTGGTGCAACTCCAAGTGAAAGTACATGCACAGCCTCTCCCAAAGCCTAATCACCGCCACCTTTATTCTTCTACTTGTCCCAATCATGATATCACTGAGCCCCCTACCAGTAAAACCAAAATGAAACCTAACACACGTTAAAATAGCAGTACAGATAGCCTGCCTATTAAGCACAGCGCCCCTTCTCATGTTCATCAACTATGGCATAGAGTCAACAATCACAAACCTGCACTGAGTACATATCACAAACTTTAACATCAACATTAGCTTCACACTGGACACTTACTCAATCATATTTACACCTATTGCCCTATTTGTGACCTGGTCAATTATAGAGTTCGCTTCCTGATATATAGCCTCTGACCCATACATTAACCGCTTCTTCAAATACCTCCTGCTCTTCCTACTGGCCATACTAACACTAGTAACTGCCAACAACATATACCAGTTCTTTATCGGCTGAGAAGGGGTGGGCATCATATCATTCCTATTAATTGGCTGATGACACGCACGCTCTGACGCCAACACATCGGCCCTCCAAGCAGTAGTCTACAACCGAATCGGGGACATCGGCCTAATTTTAGCCATAACATGACTAGCTATAAACACCGCAACATGGGAAATTCACCAGCTCTTCACCCACGCTGATACCATAACACTCCTCCCCCTGCTTGGATTAATTCTAGCCGCCATAGGAAAATCCGCACAGTTCGGCCTACACCCATGGCTACCAGCAGCAATAGAAGGCCCAACTCCAGTCTCCGCCCTCTTACACTCAAGCACCATAGTTGTTGCAGGCATTTTCCTACTAGTTCGAATACACCCCCTCCTCGAAACAAACGCCCTGGCCTTAACAACTTGCCTATGCGTAGGCGCAATAACCACACTATTTACAGCGATTTGTGCCTTAACACAAAACGACATTAAGAAAGTCATCGCCTTTTCCACATCCAGTCAATTAGGCCTAATAATAGTAACTATCGGCCTAAACCAGCCACAACTAGCATTCCTTCACATCTCAACCCACGCCTTTTTTAAAGCAATGTTATTCCTATGCTCCGGCTCTATTATCCACAACCTCTCAGACGAACAGGACATCCGAAAAATGGGGGGAGTACAAAAAATGCTTCCAATCACCTCATCTTGCCTTTCGATTGGGAGTCTGGCCCTCATCGGAACCCCTTTCTTAGCCGGCTTCTACTCAAAAGACACCATCATTGAAACAATAAACACCTCCCACTTAAACGCCTGAGCCCTTGCCATAACACTAGTAGCAACCGCCATAACCGCCGCATATAGCCTGCGCCTTATCTTCTACGTTCAATCCAACACAACCCGGGCCTGTCCAACAGTTAGCATGGGCGAAAATGATAAGACAATAATCAACCCAATTATTCGCCTCGCACTAGGAAGCCTCCTTGCTGGACTGTTAATTACCTCAACACTGCTTCCAATTAAAACAACAGCAATAACTATATCAACCCTCACAAAACTATCAGCCCTACTCGTAACAGTCTTCGGCCTCGTATATGCCTTAGAACTAGCTACTCAAACAACAACATTAGTGGCCCCAAAACACAATAAACCAATTAACTTCTCAAACCAGCTCGGATTCTTCAACATAATTACTCACCGAGCCCAGCCAAAAACCCTCCTCATTCAAGGACAAAACCTAGCCACACACTTAAACGACCTTTTATGATACGAAAAAATTGGACCTAAGACCACAATAATAGTCAACACCATAATAACTAACAAGGTGTCCGCCGCCAATAAAGGACTAATCAAAACATATCTAACCACCTTTATTTTATTCTCCTTATCTCTCCTCGCCCTAACCTATACCCTAACAACTCGAAGGCCCCCTCGAACCAACCCCCGTGATAATTCTAAAGCAACAAACAACGCCAATAATAGCCCCCAACCAGACACCAATAAGCAGAAGCCCCCTCAAGAGTATAACAAAGAGACGCCACTAAAATCCGCGCGAACCGAAAACAGCCCCACAGAATCCACCCCCTCTACACCAATACCCACATCTAACGCCCCACCCCCAAATACAGCCCCCAGCACCACAACCAACAGGACATAGCCAACAAAATATAACCCAACAGACCAATTTCCCCAGGTTTCCGGGTACGGGTCTGCTGCCAAAGCAACAGAATAAGCAAACACCACTAACATTCCCCCTAAATAAATCAAAAATAACACTAAAGAAACAAAAGAGTTGCCAAACCAAACCAAAACCCCGCACCCCACAGCAGCAGAAACCACTAACCCTGCTGCCCCATAATACGGAGAGGGGTTGGACGCCACAGCAACTAGCCCCCCTAATAAACAAAAAGACATTAAAAAAATTAGATAAACCATAGTTTTAGCCTGGGTTTAAACCAGAACCTGTGATATGAAAAACCACCGTTGTTTTCAACTACAAAAACTAATGACACACAACCTACGAAAGACTCACCCAATCTTAAAAATCGTTAACAGCACATTTATTGACCTTCCCGCCCCATCAAACATCTCAGCCTGGTGAAATTTTGGCTCTCTTTTAGGCATCTGCCTTATCGCACAAGTAGCAACCGGCCTATTCTTAGCTATACACTACACAGCAGACATTTCCTCCGCTTTCTCATCCGTCGCCCACATCTGTCGAGATGTACAATACGGCTGACTTATTCGAAACTTACATGCCAATGGGGCATCCTTATTTTTCATCTGCATCTACCTACACATTGGGCGGGGCCTCTATTACGGCTCATACCTATATAAAGAAACCTGAAACATTGGGGTGGTCCTCCTACTCTTAGTGATAGCAACCGCATTCGTAGGCTATGTGCTCCCATGGGGACAGATATCCTTCTGAGGCGCAACCGTAATTACAAACCTATTATCAGCAATTCCATACATTGGCACCAACCTAGTAGAATGAATTTGAGGGGGCTTTTCCGTAGACAACGCAACCCTCACCCGATTTTTCACATTCCACTTCCTTCTGCCATTCGCTATTATAGGGGCCTCAATAATTCACCTACTATTTCTTCACGAAACAGGATCAAATAACCCAACCGGACTAAATTCTAGCACAGATAAGGTGCCATTCCACCCATATTACACATACAAAGACCTTCTTGGTTTCATCATTATACTGTCTGTTCTACTAGCCCTCGCCCTTTTCTCACCAAACCTTCTAGGCGACCCAGAAAATTTTACCCCAGCAAACCCCCTGGTAACACCCCCACATATTAAGCCAGAGTGATACTTCTTATTTGCCTACGCCATCCTACGCTCTATTCCAAACAAACTAGGCGGCGTCCTAGCCCTCCTATTTTCAATCTTAGTCCTTCTAGTAGTTCCGCTACTCCATAAATCTAAACAACGAGCCACCGCCTTCCGTCCAGCTTCACAAACTATATTTTGACTTTTAATTTCAAACATCATTATCCTTACATGAATCGGGGGACAACCAGTAGAACACCCATTTATCATCATCGGCCAGGTTGCCTCCGCCCTATATTTCATGATCTTCCTCATCCTCATACCAGTAACAGCAAAACTTGAAAACCTAGCGCTAAAATGGTAAGAATCTAGTCCTTGTAGCCTAATCAACAAAACATTGGGCGGATTCCCTCCACCCTATATTTTATGATCCCCCCCATCCTTATACTAGTAGTAACAAAACTTGAAAACCTGACACTAACACAGTAAGAATCTAGTCTTAGTAGCTTAATCAACAAAGCATTGGTCTTGTAAGCCAAAGATGAGAACTAAAACGCTCCTAAAACATCAAAAGAGGGGAGACAACCCCCATCACTAGTCCCCAAAACTAGCATTTTAAAACTAAACTATCCTTTGACATATGCCGCCTAGTGCGGCATTTTTGCCCAAAATTTACCCTAAATTTTACTCCCCCACCATATTTTATACCTTGCCTAATTAACCCTGCCGCCTAGTGCGGCATTTTTGCCCAAAATTTACCCTAAATTTTACTCCCCCACCATATTTTATACCTTGCCTAATTAACCCTGCCGCCTAGTGCGGCATTTTTGCCCAAAATCACCCTAAATTTTACTCCCCCACCATATTTTATACCTTGCCTAATTAACCCTGCCGCCTAGTGCGGCATTTTTGCCCAAAATCACCCTAAATTTTACTCCCCCACCATATTTTATACCTTGCCTAATTAACCCTGCCGCCTAGTGCGGCATTTTTGCCCAAAATCACCCTAAATTTTACTCCCCCACCATATTTTATACCTTGCCTAATTAACCCTGCCGCCTAGTGCGGCATTTTTGCCCAAAATCCTCTAAATTCCCCTCCCCCCCACACTAGAAGCCTCCCCCATATATTTACCCTCCAAAGGGTACCTGCCCCGCCGGGGCAGGTATATTATTCACATCATGCGCTATGTATATCGTGCATTCATCGCCTTGCCCCCCGCATATCATAAAAGACACGCTTCTCTATTAATATTACATAATACACACTATGTATGATAGGACATTCACCTACATTCCATACGCATATCATAAAATACAAACTACTACAAATATTACATGATACATATCTTGTGTAATTGTGCATAGTCCTATTTTCCCCCCGCATATCATAAATGCATCGTGCTCTTTATCTTTCATAATACATACTATGAGATATCTCTCTGCCAATGCTGCTCTCTTGCATTGCCGATATCCTCAATTATCCCACATCCTCCGTGAAACCACCATCACACTTAATGGAAGGTACTTCCGTGACTAGTGTCAGGAGCGGAACAAGAACGTGGCTATTTCTCACCTTTTAACAGGCCTCTGGTTCCTATTTCAGGGACGGTCAATGGTCCTCTCTCACTCCTCACTTTTTCCAATACCACTGGTTGGCCCATCAGTATCATTTAGTGAGTAAACCCGTCATTTTATAGCTCGAGATTCATCTAGCACTTTTTTAATTTTTTTTAAAATCTTGAACTCTGATGACCCGGCTTCCAAAGGGCGTTTTGGAAGACCTGGCCGCCTGACGATTCCCCTGCAACTTGAACTAAAATTGCCGCGACAAACGTCCCCACCCGGCAGTACGTGATTTCTTTTAATGCTTGGGGGCATAATAAACCAAACGAACGCTACCAAAAAAAAATCCAACAAAAAAACCTCCCAATCTTACCGACGTGTGCAAATGAACAAACTTTTCATTTGTGCGTTTGCATACACGCGCGCCTGTATTTGTCTACGTCACAAACACACACACAAACACACACACACGTGTATATACACACCCGTAACCCACCTACAACACAAGCCACACACAAACATACACACACGTATACACACACGTGTATATACACACCCGTAACCCACCTACAACACAAGCCACACACAAACATACACACACGTATACACACACGTGTATATACACACCCGTAACCCACCTACAACACACAACGCACACACACACACACACCTATATATTCCTACATAAATACATTTTTTTTACGACAAACCCCCCTACCCCCCGTAACCAGTATACTCCTCGCTTAGTCAAGTTTGCTCTCGCCAAACCCCAAAAACGAGACTTGACTAAACTAAAATCTACCGGTAGTTCACGACCTTTCACGCGTTCTACAGATAGCAAACGCAGTCATGACACAGACATATATGTATATATTTTATATTTTATATTTTATATTTTATATCATAAATACATATATATATATATATAAAATTT